TAAAATATATAGATTCGATCCAATAAAACAAATGATAAAAAAAAACAAATGATAAAAATAGGAATAATTTTCTAATTTGATTCCATAATGATTGGAAAAGAGTTAGTTTTATTTTAAAACGAAATTACACTACCCAGTTCTTATTATTCGTTTATAAGTTGAATTGAAAAATGATCCAAGAATGCATTTGCTGATTGCAAACGCGGTATGGGTAGATGTTACAGACGATGAATCAATTTTTTTATATAGTTGTGACTTTATCCTTGTTAGTGCTGTCTATAATGATAGATGACTCAAAAACTTTCAATTGGTTTTTTCTCCTATTTTGCAAAAAAGGAAACTCAGGTAAGTGCTTTTTTATAAACATATGTATAAAAAGACCATATTTCATTTAGCTCCTTGATGCCTACCATAACTAGTTATTTCGGTTTTCTACTAACGGCTTTAACTATAGCCTCAGCTCTATTTATTGGTCTGAGCAAGATACGACTTATTTGAAATTAATTGCGCAAAATCTTTCCGCGAACTTCTGTGTATTTTTACCCCGTTAATTGCCAATTCTTGGTCATTGAGATTCATGGTAATTCGGATTAATATTTAGGTATAGATATTACCTCTTTTTTCTCCTTTCAAACAAATTGAAATGATTGAAGTTTTTCTATTTGGAATTGTGTTAGGTCTAATTCCTATTACTTTGGCTGGATTATTTGTAACTGCCTATTTACAATACAGGCGTGGCGATCAGTTAGACCTTTGATTAATTAACATCTCTTTTTTTGATTGACCTCCTCCTTTCTTTAATATCCAGGAGGTCAAATAAAGATTGCTGTTCCAGTTAGTGTTTCAGTCAAATTCCATCGAAGAAGATACAAATCACGCTCTGTAGGATTTGAACCTACGACATCGGGTTTTGGAGACCCACGTTCTACCGAACTGAACTAAGAGCGCTTTCTTCTCATAAAAGAAAAGACTGTAAAGAAAAGGATCGGCCCCAATACATCTTGTATGCATACACATATAGTATCATCATAAGAATAAAAGATTCTATATGATATGTCCAACGTGAATTGATCTCAAAAAATCCCTCGTTACTGCTCAAAGGAGCAGTAATAGGTAGGGATGACAGGATTTGAACCCGTGACATTTTGTACCCAAAACAAACGCGCTACCAAGCTGCGCTACATCCCTTCCATTGGTCTACAGTGTCATTGTAGAGAATTCCTGTCTTGTTTTCCACATCGTTATTGCCTCTATTAAAATCTAGAATTTTTATGTCCATTTCGCCTTTTTGGTCTCATTTAACATATAATAATAGTAAAATACTTCTGGAACCCCTAGGAAAAATAAACGAGTCTTTTTGGGGAATAGTGGGGAAGAAAAGGACGTTTTTTCTGTATTTAACAAAAAGTAAATCTTATTTACTGGATGATTGTACATTTCAATATGTATTATCTTATGTATGTATTACTATAAAAGGAGGTTTTTCAATGCGAGATCTAAAAACATATCTTTCCGTGGCACCGGTACTAAGTACTCTATGGTTCGGTTCTTTGGCAGGTTTATTGATAGAGATTAATCGTTTTTTCCCGGATGCGTTGACGTTCCCCTTTTTTTCATTCTAGTTATTGACGTGGGAAGGAATAAAGAAGATTAGAGATACAATTAAATAAAGCCCCTTCTTTTCTCTTTTTTCCCTAGAAAAAGGGAGGAAAGAGAAAGAATATTACATTCAACAGCTGTGAGAGTCGGGTTCAGGTTGGAATTAAATTAATATGAATTTCTATGTATTAAATTTCTATGGAAGTCGAATACAAACTCTGGTTCTAGGGAAAGCGTATTCTAGACGATAATTATATGAAATACTGTACTGTTGAAATATAGTTTAGAAATCTTTCTATCGTATTTCCTATATTGATTGTAATGAAATCTTGCATAAGAGGATAGCTAGTTACAAATTTTTTCCTTCCTTTCTTCTTTTTCGTTTCGAATTGAAAAAGGAAGAGTTGAGTAAATGAAAAATCCAAAGGAGGTTCATGGCTAAGGGTAAAGATGTGCGAATACCGGTTCTTTTGGAATGTACCGCTTGTGTTCGAAACGGTGTTAATAAGGAATCAACGGGGATTTCCAGATATATTACTCAAAAGAACCGGCACAATACGCCTAATCGATTGGAGTTGCTAAAATTCTGTCCATATTGTAACAAACATACGATTCATGGGGAGATAAAGAAATAGATCGAACGAACCGAGCACCGGCGCCCTTATCTTTCTTACAAGGAAAGGGCAAAAATGACATTATATATATAACATATTTAACATAGTTAAAGATAATTATAAACAAACCAAATCCTATTTATTTATTCTAATAAAAGATACGGCTGAAATAGGATTTTAGGGATAAGAAATAAACTAACCAAACCATGGAAAAATCTAAGCGAACTTTTCTTAAATCCAAGCGATCTTTTCGTAGGCGTTTGCCCCCGATCCAATCGGGGGATCGAATTGATTATAAAAACATGAGTTTAATTAGTCGATTTATTAGTGAACAGGGAAAAATATTATCTAGACGAGTGAATAGATTGACCTTGAAACAACAACGATTAATTACTATTGCTATAAAACAAGCTCGTATTTTATCTTTGTTACCTTTTCTTAATAATGAGAAACAATTTGAAAGAACCGAGTCGACCACCAGAACTCCCAGTCTTAGAGCCAGAAAAAGATAGGTTTACTCTTTCTTCACTTGAATTCAAATGCCCATCCGAACTCAAACGCGGATTTCTTTTTTGTTGGAAAAATCCAAGAATCCGGATTGAAGTCTCGTGTCGTAAGAAAAAAAAGAATAATCTGGGAAGAATAAAATTTTTTATTGAACGTGTTGATTCATATTTATTTTGACTACTTTCTGATATTTTATCATATTCTAATTCTATTCATTTTTATTCGATCTTCCCGGAGTTCATTCTCCGGGCAACTCCGTTTAACCGGTGGATTCTTTCCAACCTACTTCTTTTATGATCTCATTGGAAATCATATAAAGACAATTCCTATTTGATATAGCTATTTGTGCAAGTATTTTACGATTAAGAAGCAACTGTCTCTTGTACAGATCATTTATTAATCTACTATAACTATAGCATACCCCCCTTTCACGAATTGCTGCATTTATTCGAGTGATCCACAAACGACGAAAGTTTATTTTTTGCCTATCCCTATCCCGATGAGCCGAAACCAAAGCTCTTATTTTTTGTTGAGTAATAGTTCGAGTAAGTCTTGAATGAGCCCCCCGAAAGCTTGATGCAAATAAACGAATTTTTGTTCTACGTCTCCGAGCGATATATCCCCGTCTAATTCTGGTCATTGAATAAATGAAACTTTAACGAATAACTAATAGATTTCCTTTCTTTCAGTTATTCTTTTGCCCCTTTCCTAGTATATTAATAACAAAACGGATTTTTCCAATGTATAAACTAAAAATTCCAATGGCTTTCGCTACTATAACCTTCCCAACCACGATTTTTTATTTTTTTATAGGCATTTCACCTCGAAATACGAAATTGTACTATACTAGGTTAAAAAAAATAGCAATGATAACTAAATAGTGGATTCCATCGTTTCTATGGTTACTTCTTAAACGGTGAGGTCTTCTCTATACACCGGAGCCCTTACTTCATTTAATCAATGTTATTGCTAACTTGTATAGTTCACATTCTTCGGCTCTACCCATGAATTATCCAGTAATAGGTCTTTCACAACGAGCTCTACCTATACAGTAACGGTATTTAATTATGAAAGTTGGCTGGGTAGCTGACCCTGTTAGTCCGTTCTTGCAAGAGGGGTCTATGTTACTAAGATTTCCTCCGCTTAATGGATAACCATTTGCTACCAATGGAGAATTACTTCTCATCTTGAATTGAGGTGAGTGGTTTTACACCAATAGAAACCATAAATTTCATACACAATAAAAGGGATATGACCCCATTTTCTTATTTTTAGATAGTAAATGTAGTTTGTTTTTCCGTTCTATCCTATTTGATCATTGATATTCGAACATTGTTCTCTTTCCTTTGTTCTAGTTTATGATCTGAACGAGTCGCACATACACCCTAGTACATGTTCCTCGACGCTGAGGGCATCCCCGAAGCGCGGGGGATTTTGTGACATTTCTGATTGGCTGTCTTGTATTTCTAATAAGTTGTTTAATCGTTGGCATGTTGAATCATATACATAATGGGCTGGTTTAGATCGATCCTAACCGTATGATTATGAATGACTTTTATTCAATAGAATAGAATCGATAGATCAATAGAATCATTAATCAATAGATAGTAAATAAATAAAAGTCATAGAATATTAAACGCGGCAGGGTTCATTTTAAATCACGAATTGACGCGAAATTCAGGCTATTTATTGTCATTCAACCGCTACAAGATCAACAATTCCATAAGCTTGGGCCTCTGTTGCTGACATAAAAATATCTCTTTCCATGTCTTCGGATACAACCCAGAAGGGTTTCCCCGTTCTTTGTACATAAACCCTTGTCAGGGTTTCACGTAGTTTCAGCAGTTCTCCCACTTCCAGGATGAATTCTCCCGTTGCTACTTCAGAAAAAGAACCAGCGGGTTGATGGATCATTACCCTGGTGATATAAGATAAAAAAGGTTTCTCTATTTCGCATGATGAGGGGAAGATAAAAGAAAGATAAAAGAATAACAAGAAAAAAGATAGAATCGAACAACCGTACGGGCATTATGCATTGCATACGGCTCTACAATAAAATTGACCCTTACCTTCAAAAAAATAGGATCGATCAGACCCCGATCGGTAAATGATCAACTTACCACCCTTCTTTTCGGAGGAATTCAAAAATACTATGATGGCTCCGTTGCTTTCTATATTTATTATATTTTTTTGTTTGTCTGTGATTTGTCTGTCATTCAGCAATCCCAAGGTTGCTTTTTTGTTTGATCAAATAAACTAAGGAAAAAAGAATCTTTTTTTTTTTTTCGCTCTATACTATAAATATTGTTAAGAGACCTCTGGTGTGAAAAAAGTTTGTGACGCTGAACTGGACTTCCGATAATAAAATAGGAAATACCTTTTTCTCATATTACTCTCTCGATACATAATCTAATGTTTTGAAAACAAAATTTCTTATATCGAATTCAAAGTGCCATGCTATTATTACTTAAATATTCATATTTCATATGGCGAAGGCATAGTCTTCTTTTTTCTCTCAAATAAAAGCCTCATTGGCGCCAAGCGTGAGGGAATGCTAGACGTTTGGTAATTTCTCCTCCGACCAGGATAAAAGATCCCATTGAAGCGGCTGATCCCATGCATATTGTCTGTACATCTGGTTGTACAAATTGCATAGTATCATAAAGAGCCACCCCCGGTATTACCCATCCGCCAGGAGAGTTTATAAACAAATACAGATCTTGGGTATCATTCTCCATACTGAGATATATCATAAGACCAATAAGTTGATTTGAGATCTCGCTATCAACCTCTTGACCTAAAAAAAGTAATCTTTCTCGATAAAGTCGGTTGATTAGGGTCAAATTGTATCCCCCCGGAACCGTACAGGCGCCTTTTGACGCATACGGTTCAAAAAAAAACAAAAGAATCAATGTGTAGATTCCTATACTTTTTATTTTTTCATAGCAAGTTCCTTCTAACTTATAATGATTTCCTTGATTTTTCACTAAACACGAGTTTGTCTTCCTTTCCTTATAACTTAACTATTAACTAGAATATAAAAAGAATTCATTAAACTTATCCAACTAACTTTTCATTGATGGATTCTTTCATCGAGATTCAATCCAAATCACGATGTCATTTTCTTGTTCTTAAATGGGCCCCTTTAATCTTTTTAGGTTTATGCTCTACTCCGGGTAAAGATCCGCCCTTTTTTTATTTGCACATATAGTACAAAAGCTCCCATTACCACTTCTTTTAGTTATCCCTTCTTTTTTTTTCAATTCACGCATTCCGTAAAATAGTTGAAGGCTTCATGCATATTACTCAATTGATTGATTAACAGAAGAGTTTGAAATAACTTCTACTTACAAAAAAGAGATTTCTTTTAAAAAAGGAATCCTTTATGATATAAAATAGATACCACTTGGTTTTTTTAAACGGAGCCTGGATACTTCAATGTAGTAGTCCAACTAAGCCAACCATAAAATCTTCTAATTGATAATAGTAATTCGAATCCCCCCCAAAAAGTGGATCTAATTGCACTTCACGCTCCAAATTTTTGATGATTCCATTAATCTTTCGTGGGCGAAACAGGGGATATCTCGAGTGGGGAGAAAACGGGAAAATCCCATATGGCCCAATATATCTGACAAGTCGCACTATATGTCAACCCAAGTTGCATCTTCCTCTCCAGGACTTCGAAAAGGTACTTTTGGAACACCAATAGGCATTAAATGAAAGAAAAAAGAACTAAGTACTATATTTTACTTTGATGTGGAAACGTAACAAAGCCTTTATTATTATTTTTATCTACTATTATTATCTTTATTATTTTATTATCTTTATAATTATAATATAATATTGTACTTTATCCTAAATCATATTTTATTTTATTCATAAATAAGAGAAATAGAGAAAGTCAGAAAAAAATACGGTAAAAATATGACAAATAGTGTCCTCTAATGATAAACAAGTATGGGCACATTCGCTCATATAAAATGGCATTAACCCTCCCATTGCGTATTGGTACTTATCGAGTATAGAATAAATCTGCTTCTCTTTGTTCCTACGAACAAAATTGTTCCATTATTACCAACAGAATAGAACAAATATGAACCCTTACGTTGAAATAATCCACTAAATAGGGGGTACATAACATAGTCATAGTCTTTTACAATGCAATAAAGTTACGTAGTGTCTTTTTTCTTTCATAAAGGGGTATTTCTATGGGTTTGCCTTGGTATCGTGTTCATACCGTTGTATTGAATGATCCCGGACGGTTGCTTTCTGTTCATATAATGCATACAGCTTTGGTTGCTGGTTGGGCCGGTTCGATGGCCCTGTATGAATTAGCAGTTTTTGATCCTTCTGACCCTGTTCTTGATCCAATGTGGAGACAGGGTATGTTCGTTATACCCTTCATGACTCGTTTAGGAATAACCAATTCATGGGGCGGTTGGAGTATCACGGGGGGGACTATAACGAATCCGGGTATTTGGAGTTATGAAGGTGTGGCTGGAGCGCATATTGTGTTTTCTGGGTTGTGCTTTTTGGCAGCTATCTGGCATTGGGTGTATTGGGATCTAGAAATTTTTTGTGATGAACGTACAGGAAAACCCTCTTTGGATTTGCCCAAGATCTTTGGAATACATTTATTTCTTGCAGGTGTGGCTTGCTTTGGTTTTGGTGCATTTCATGTAACAGGCTTGTATGGTCCTGGCATATGGGTGTCCGATCCTTATGGGCTAACAGGAAAAGTACAATCTGTAAATCCATCATGGGGTGTGGAGGGCTTTGA